ACCCATTTTGATTTTCTTTGATTTTGTATGTAATGTAGACTTATTGTTGTTTTCTTTATTATTGATAGGAATTTTCTTGTTACGATACTACAAATCGATTGAAACCTCAGATTCGTACTAGAACCACGATGATTTATTTAATAAAACCTTCAAACTAAGCCCAAAGATTCTCTGAGTAAGAACCGTTGTATCATCACTTATTCAATCAATAAATAGAATGAGTAAAAATCCAAAGAAAGGTTTATTCTTTGATCAAACATAGATAAAGAGTTTGAAAGAAGAAAAATCTTTCAATTTATACCTTCTAACTCTTTGAAATTTTTTGGAGTCCGATCACGGGATCTGAATATTCAGTATGAATCATAGTTCTAATACTTCGTAATCTATTTCATACATTCCGTGCTACAGATACTATAAAAAATACCTGACGAGGTATAACAGCATCTCTATCAAGACGACAGATCCACTCTCTGTACTATCATATAGGATCAATTCTAACAAGTCGCACACTCATATTCCAGAAATACAGAAATAAATTTCACGATCGAACTATGAAAATAGACTATAATAAAAAATCCGAGAGAAAAATGCTTCGTTTTGTATTCAAAAGCTAGGCCTTATTGTTTCTTATAAATCTAATTCATTGAAATTCCATCTAGTAAAACGGAAGAATTATAAATCTCCAAAATAATAGATAGGAATACCGCAAATAGAGCCATTGCGATACCCATTAGAGGAGTGGTTCCCCATCCCGGAGCTACTTTACCATATTCGGAATTCAATGGTTTCAATAAATCCCCTACAACAGTTCGTCTTGGAACAGATCGAGAACTACCCTCCACGCTTTGTGTAGCCATAAATTGAATCCTATTTGTATTAATTGAGATCTGTTGACTTTGTATACCATTCCGTTGTAAATAAATGATCTTATCATAGATCCATTGTGGTCTTGAAATCATATAATAATGGAAACAGCAACCCTAGTCGCCATCTCTATATCTGGTTTACTTGTAAGTTTTACTGGGTATGCTTTATATACTGCTTTTGGGCAACCCTCTCAACAACTAAGAGATCCATTCGAGGAACACGGGGACTAAAAGAGCCTCCCAATATTGGGAGGCTCTTTACCTCTTTATTTCAATTAAGATATCAAAAAATCATTTTACCTTTTTAGTTTGAATTTTCGGCGGTTCTCGAAAAAAAATAGCGAAAAAAATTATTCCTAAAGTTGAGACTAAAAGGAATGTATAAACCAATGCTTCCATAAATTCAATTGTGGTTTACAATTATAGCTTTCATACCTGTTTATTTTGGAGCGTCTACCGGATAAAAAAAGACCAAAATTCAAAGAAAAGGTGGCGATTCAAATTAAGATATCTACATACCCTATGGAAAATTACAAAAATAAAATAGAGGCGAAAACTACGAGATCAAATATTGTATCAGACTACTTGTCTTTTTGTAGTTGGATCTCCAAGTTTTTGGAATGCTCCAAATTCCACTTGAGCATCTAAATCTGGATCAATCCCAGCAAAAACATCTCTGAACAAAGTTCGAGCACCATGCCAAATGTGTCCGAAGAAAAAGAGCAGAGCGAACGAAGCATGTCCAAAAGTAAACCAACCCCTTGGACTACTACGAAAAACACCATCGGATTTCAAAGTAGCACGATCTAATTCAAAAATTTCGCCTAATTGAGCGCGTCTAGCATATTTTTTGACAGTAGCAGGATCACTATAACTGACTCCATTTAGTTCACCACCATAGAACTCAACAGTTACACCTACTTGTTCGACACTATACTTCGACTCTGCCCTTCGAAAAGGAACATCGGCTCTAACAATCCCATCTCCGTCTACCAAAACAACTGGAAATGTTTCAAAAAAAGTAGGCATACGGCGTACAAAAAGTTCACGCCCTTCTTTATCTCTAAAGATAGGATGTCCTAACCATCCAACAGCTATTCCATCCCCGTTGTCCATCGACCCTGCTCTGAACAATCCACCTTTTGCAGGATTATTGCCAATGTAATCATAAAAAGTTAATTTTTCGGGAATTTTAGACCAAGCTTCGGATAAATTTTGATTTTCGGCTAGCCCGGCACTAACTCTTCGATATATTTCTTGCTGGAAGTATCCTTGATCCCATTGATAACGAGTGGGACCAAATAATTCAATCGGGGTAGTTGCTGAACCATACCACATAGTTCCAGCAACAACAAACGCTGCAAAAAAGACAGCAGCGATACTACTGGAAAGGACAGTTTCAATATTTCCCATACGTAATCCTTTGTATAAACGTTGGGGCGGACGGACACTAAGATGAAATAGGCCCGCCAATATGCCCAATGTACCCGCTGCAATATGATGAGAAGCTATTCCTCCAGGAACAAAGGGATCAAAACCTTCCACACCCCATGCTGGACTTACTGGTTGTACCTTTCCAGTTAATCCATAAGGATCGGAGACCCATATTCCAGGACCATACAATCCGGTTACATGAAAAGCGCCAAACCCAAAGCAAGCTACCCCTGAGAGAAATAAATGAATTCCAAAAATCTTGGGCAAATCCAAAGACGGTTTTCCTGTACGCTCATCAAAAAATATTTCTAGATCCCAATACACCCAATGCCAAATAGCTGCTAAGAAACACAAGCCAGAAAACACAATATGCGCCCCAGCCACACCTTCATAACTCCAAATACCCGGATTGCTTATAGTTCCTCCTGTGATATTCCAACCACCCCACGAATTGGTTATTCCTAAACGAGTCATGAACGGTATAACGAACATACCTTGTCTCCACATCGGATCAAGAACGGGGTCAGAGGGATCAAAAACTGCTAATTCATATAGAGCCATCGAACCAGCCCAACCAGCAACCAACGCTGTATGCATTATATGGACAGACAGCAAACGACCGGGATCATTCAATACGACGGTATGAACACGATACCAAGGCAAACCCATGGAAATACCCCTTTATTCACGAAAAATAAACACTATGTAACTTTATTGCACTGGAAAAACTATGTTATGGATCTCTCTTTTTAAGTGGGGAAAGAATTACTATTTTTTTTCTATTCTTTTTTTGAGTATTTTAGTAATAATATAACAATTCTGTTTGTAGGAACAAAAAAAAGAGAAGCAAATCTATTTTATACCCGATAAGTACCAATACGCAACGGGTAGCTGACTCCATTTTCTATGAGTGAACACATAGAAATTTGTTCATCATTCAAAGGACTTATTCGTAATAATTTGACTCTATTCGGTTTGTCTTCCTTATATTTTATATATTTCTTTTTTCTATTTTTAGAAATTCTAAATAGAAATTCTAATAGAAATAGAAATCCACGTATAAAATATTACAAAATATTACGAATATATTAGTAAATTAGAAAGGTCAATATTCTTAAAACAAAAAATTCATTGTTACGTTTTCATATCAAAGTGAAATAGAGTACTTAATCTTTTTTCTTTCATTTAATGCCTATTGGTGTTCCAAAAGTCCCTTTTCGACATCCTGGAGAAGACGATTCACTTTGGATTGACTTATAGTGCGACTTGTCAGATATATTGGGTCATACGGAATTCCCCCGTTCTCTCACCCGATTGAGATATCCCTCTGTTTCGCCCAAGAAAGATTGATTAAATCATCAAAAATTTGGAGCGTGAAGTGCAATCAAGTTCAATTAAATCTATGCTTTTGAGGTACTCAAATTAATATTATCAATTAGAATACTTTATGGTTGCCTTGTTTAGACCAACAAAATGAAGTATCCAGACTCCGTTTAGCAAATCCAATTGGTAATATATCTATTATCATTACTACTTGTATCATATTCTATATTAGAAATTTTTTATAAATTTTGATTCGAACCGAAAATCATATTCAATCGAATAAAATAATATAATGAATACGTCAAATATTTGACAGAAACGTTAAATGAATTAAAAAAAACGAAGTTGTAACAAAAAGACGCGGTATTAGAGCATTTGCCCTATATGTGCAAATAAAAATCGGGCAGATCTTTACTCGGAGTAGAGCACAAACCTAAAAGAATTGACGAAGCCCACTCAGGAACAAGAGAATGCCATCGTGATTTGAATTCAATCACGATGAACGAATACATCAATAAGAAGTTAATTTGATAAGTTTAATTAATTTTTTTATAAGTAAACGCGTCAAAACTCATCTTTCTTAAAAAATAGAAGAAAAGCCCCCTCATTCAAAATAAAGGTTAACAAAGTACTCACTATCAAAAAAAAGCAGGGTTAGAATCTAAACATTGATTCTTTTTTTTTTTATTTTCGTTATTTTTGGTGAACCGTATGCATCAAAAGGTGCATGTACGGTTTCTAGAGGATAGAATTTTATCCTAATCAACCGACTTTATCGAGAAAGGTTACTTTTTTTAGGTCAAGGTGTTGATAGTGAGATCTCGAATCAACTTATTGGTCTTATGGTATATCTCAGTATAGAGAGCGAGACCAAAGATTTGTATTTGTTTATAAACTCTCCTGGCGGATGGGTAATACCCGGAGTAGCTATTTATGATACTATGCAATTTGTGCGACCAGATGTACAAACAGTATGCATGGGATTAGCTGCTTCAATGGGATCTTTTATTCTGGTCGGAGGAAAAATTACCAAACGTTTAGCATTCCCTCATGCTTGGCGCCAATGGGTTTTTATTTGAAAGAAAAAAACTATGCCTTCGCCATATGAAATAGAAATATTAAGTAATAATAGCATGGCATTTCGAATTCGATATAGATATAAGAAATTTTTTTTAAACATTAGATTATGTATCGAAAGAGTCGTATGGGATATTAAGGGCCTTTCTGATTTTATTCTATCAGGAACCTCTTTCAGCGTCACAAACATTTTTGTTTTCGCACCGGAGGGTTCTTAACACTATTTATGTTATGAAAGAGTACAAAAAAAAAGATTCTATTATTATTTATTATTATTTTTTTTCAACTAAAAAAAAAAAGAAACTTTGGGATTGCTAAATCACTGATAAAATAAAGCAACGGGACCACCATAGTATTTTTGCTTTTTACCTCTTCCCAAGGAAAGGGTGGTTATTGGATCATTTACTGATTTAAGCCTAGATTTTTTTTCGATGAAAGGTAAAATAAAAGTGAATTCTAGTGTGAAGCCGTATGCAATATACAAACAATAACAATGCCTGTACGGTTGTTCAATTCTATCGTCTTTTCTTATTCTTTTTTATCTCTTCCCGGACCTTTCTTATTTATTATATTTCTATTATTTATTATATTATGGGAGCTAGACTAAACCTTTTTTTTCTTATATGATCAGGGTAATGATTCATCAACCTATTGCTGGTTTTTATCAGGCACAAATAGCAGAATTTGTCCTGGAAGCAGAAGAACTACTGAAACTGCGTGAAATCATGACAAGGATTTATGCACAAAGAACGGGAAAACCCTTATGGGTTGTATCCGAAGACATGGAAAGAGATGTTTTTATGTCAGCAACAGAAGCCCAAGCTCATGGAATTGTTGATCTTGTAGCAGTTGCATAAGAAATAGAAGAAATTTCATGCAAATCACAATTTGATCTTTTTTTTTTACCGAAATTTCGATTTAATATTCTATTATTTATTTAAATATCTATTATTTAATTAATAATTAATATTCTTAATTAATAGTTATTTAATTACTAATTAATTAGTCTATTTATTAATAATAGAATATTAATATAATAGAATATTAATATAGAAAAAATTCAGAATCATACGGTTACGATCGATCTAAACCAGCCCATTATGCATACGATTCACGATGCCAACTATTAAACAACTTATTAGAAACACACGACAGCCAATTAGAAATGTTACCAAATCCCCCGCTCTTGGAGGATGTCCTCAGCGCCGAGGAACATGTACTAGGGTGTATGTGCGACTTGTTTAGATCATGAGCTTGGACAAAAGAAAGGAAAAATTTTTCCACTATCTGTGTCAGTACGGATGAATAGGATAGAATAGAAGAATGACCTTCATTATCTAAAAAAAAAAAAGATCTATCACATTCGTCTATTGTGTATCAAATTTATGGTTTGATTGGTGCAAATTCAATCACCTCAATTTTCAATTTTAAACAAGAAAGAATTTCCCATTGGTAACAACTGATTATCCATTAAGCAGGGAAAATCTTATTAAAAGTTAACAGGCTGAAAAATTATGCCCCTACTCTTGCAAGAGCGGACTAAGAGGGTCAACGAATTAGATAATCCTCATAATTAAATACCGTTACTATAATAGATGATTTCCTTGTGAAAGACCTATTACTGGAGAATTCATAGGTAGAGCAAAAGAATGTGAACTGTACACGTTAACAATAGCATTGATTCAATGATTAAATGCAGGAGGGGGCTCCGGTGTATAGAGAAGACCTCACCGTTTAAGAAGTAACCATAGAAACGATGGAACCCACTATTTATCTATTTCTATTTACTGCTTATTTTTATTTATTATATTTTTGTTTGTGTTTGAGACCTAATATCAATACAGTTGCTTATTCTTATTTCGAGACGAAATGTCTCCAAAAAAAAAAAAAGAAAAAATCGTGGTTGGGAAGGTTATAGTAGCAAAAGCCGTTGGAATTATTATTTTATACATTGGAAAAATCCGTTTTGTTATTATAGAAAAGGGGAATAAAGAATAACTGAAAGAAACCAATTAGTTATTCATCAAAGTTTCGTGTACTCAATGACCAGAATTCGACGAGGATATATAGCCCGGAGACGTAGAACAAAAATTCGTTTATTCATATCAAGCTTTCGCGGGGCTCATTCAAGACTTACTCGAAGCATTACTCAACAAAAAATAAGAGCTTTGGTTTCGGCCCATCGGGATAGAGATAGACAGAAAAGAAATTTTCGTCGTTTGTGGGTCACTCGGATAAATGCAGTAATTCGTGAAAACAGGGTATCCTATAGTTATAGTAGATTAATAAATAATCTGTACAAGAGACAATTGCTTCTTAATCGTAAAATACTTGCACAAATAGCTATATTAAATAGGAATTGTCTTTATACTATTTCCAATGACATTAGAAAATAAGGAAATTGTAAGGAATCCATAGAATTTTTTACATGGAATTTCTTGAAAATAAATTCCGGGAAGATAGAATAGAAATGAAGGTAGAATAGAAACTCGTACGATAAAATATGATGATAATATGATCAAGTAAAGTAGTCAAACTAAACAAAACATTCAATAAAAAAAACGTTTCTTCTCCCCCAATTCGTTTTTTTTCTTACGACACGAAAATCAAATTTGGATTTTCCTTTTTTTTTGAACAAAACATCAATCTATGGTTCAATTCGAATTGGAATTGTGATCCCATTTCAATTTGAGTAAGCCTATTTTGCTTGCTGGTTCTAAGATCAGTAGTTAGAGTGCCCAACTCGCTTTTTTTCAAATTGTTTTTCATTATTAAGAAAAGGTAACAAAGATAAAATACGAGCTTGTTTTATAGCAATAGTAATTAATCGTTGTTGTTTTAAACTCAATCTATTCACCCGTCTAGATAATATTTTTCCTTGTTCACTAATAAATCGACTAATTAAACTCATGTTTCTATAATCAATTCGATCCCCCGATTGGATCGGGGGCAAACGCCTACGAAAAGATCGCTTGGACTTAGGGAAAAGTCGTTTGGATTTATCCATGGTTTGTTTCTTCCTTATTTCAAAAATCCTATTTCGTTCAATTGGATCAAAAATGATTTCGAATGCAGAAATAGGATTTGTTTTGTTTATTTTATATTTAATATTTAGAATATTGAATATATATTGAATATTTTTTTGTTTTTTTATTTAATTTCTATCTTTTAGATATATATATTGAATTATCTATTTAATATTTATTATTTAATATTTTTTTTATTCTATTCAATTTTAATTAAATAATTAATATTTAATTATTTTCATTTTTATTATTTTAATTATATATTTCTATTAATATAATAATATTCTATTTAATAGAATATTTGAAATAATAGAATAATATTCTATTTAATATACTATTTTATAATAGAATAATATTCTATTTAATAGAATATTTTAATTGAATATATTACTATTCAATAGAATATATTTCTCTATTTATTTAAAATCTATTTATTTATATTTATCTATATATATAAATATATAGTATATATATAAATATATAGAAATAGATAGAATTCGAATTTCGAATATATAGTAGCGTAATATATTATAGGATAATATATTCTATGCATAATATATTTATTATAGTAAGATAATATATATTCGATAAGATTCTATAGTATTCTTTCTATACTATATTATTCTATATTTAATATCTTCTTTATATCATTGTCATCTTCCTTGAAAAGGTGACACGCAAGCGAGAAATTCCATCTATTTCTTTATCTCCCCGTGAATTGTATGTTTGTAACAATAGGGACAGAATTTTCTCAATTCCAATCGACTGGGCGTATTGTGTCGATTCTTTTGAGTAATATATCTCGAAATGCCTGTTGATTTCTTATTAACACTCTTTCGAACACAACCGGTACATTCTAAAATAATCCTTACCCGAACATCTTTCCCCTTGGCCATAAACCTCCTTGGGATTTTGGGGTTTTTTATTCATTCAACTCTTCTATTTTCCGATCTGAAGTAACGAAGAAAGGAAGGAAAAAGAAGTGAAGTTGCTAACTCGAAATCCAAATTATGAAAAATTTCATTGCAACTAATATAGTTCTAATTATAGTAATAATAAGTAATACAAAGATTTTAAACTCTATCTCAATTAGAAGTTTCGATGAGAATCACAGTAATTCATTTAAGCGTCTTGTAGAATACTGTTGCACTAACTACATTTCTAACTACCTTCTCTTAATTTTAATTTAATTGAAGTTACTTTCACTGGAAGCGCGGACCCCGAGTTCCGAGTTTTACTGAAGTTGAATCCACTTTTTTTCTTTTCTAACTTATTCAAATTAAATAAAAAAAAAGAGGAGGGGGTAGTAGTCACAGATATTTAATTGTATCTCTAATCTTCTTCACCCTCTCCCCCACGCGTTGATAACTAGAATGAAAAAAAAGGCAATGTCAATCCATCGGGGAAAAAACGATTGATCTCTATCAATAGGCCTGCTAAAGACGCAAACCATAGAGTACTTATTACCGGTGCCACGGATAGATATGTTTTTAGATCTCGCATTTTGAATCCTCCTTCTTTATTCTTTATTGTTTCTTTATTGTAATAACTACTCTTTATTTTATTCTAATACATAATTCTAATAGATATAGAACCGATTCTATGTAATTCAAGGCAACTTGCATTTGGTTTGTACACGGAATCTCTAATTCAAATTAACATAAAATGTACAACAATTTCATAGATAAGATTTTCCTTTTCTTAAAAAAGAAAGCGCCGCCCTTTTTCTCGAGCATTAACGAAATTTGCGTAAGTTTCTTATTATATAATATATGATATGAGATCAAAAAGAAAAAATGATAATGGATATCAAAATGAAATAAAGTATGTGGAAAACAAAACAGGTAGTCTTTACAATAACATTATAAATGAATTACAAAGGGATGTAGCGCAGCTTGGTAGCGCGTTTGTTTTGGGTACAAAATGTCACGGGTTCAAATCCTGTCATCCCTATCGATTACTTCGTCTCTGAGCAATAACAAAGGATCAATTGAGATTAATTAAAATTGAAAATGGGACATACTCCATTTTTAATAGATATCATATTCTCTATATATAGTATAAGCATTCAAAATAGAGTAGAGGTAAAAAAAGACTCTTTTTTACTTACAGTCTCCTTTTTTGTGATTGGGACAAGAAAGCGCTCTTAGTTCAGTTCGGTAGAACGTGGGTCTCCAAAACCCAATGTCGTAGGTTCAAATCCTACAGAGCGTGATTCTATTTTTGGTTTGTTAGTTCAAAATTTATACGGAAAAATAGAAGAGCACTCTGAATTTGACCTCCTCCTTTCTTTAATCCGAAGAAGGTCAAAAAAAACACGGTGTTAATTAATATTAATCATAAGTCCAACTGATCACCACGTCTATATTGTAAATATGCAGTTACGAATAATCCCACCAAAGTAATAGGAATTAGCCCCAAGACAATTCCAAAGAGCAAAACTTCAATCATTTCAATTTTTTTTTTGATTTGAAAAAGGGAAAAAGAGAGGTAATATCTATCCTTAAATATTAAGCCATATTGCCCAGAAATCTCAATAACCAAGAATTGGAAACGCACACGGTAAAGAACTAGAGAATAGGTGGAATACTACAGAAAATTTTTGTTTTGTTTTTATAAACTGTTCATTCAATTAATTTCAAATAAGTCGTATCTTGCTCAAACCAATAAATAGAACTGAGGTTATAGTTAAAGCAGCTAGTAGAAAACCGAAAAAACTAGTTATAGTAAGCATGAAGGAGCTAAATAAACTTTTTTTTTATACATATGCTTGTAAAGCAAAAGCACTTTCCTAAGTTCAATTTTTTGAAAGATAGGAGGATAAAGAAAAATAGAAAATGAAAGAATAAGTTCAATTGATAATTTTTGTATTGATTTTTTTTATCAATCATTTATTAATCATTATCATAATAAATTTTACACGGCACTAATAAAATAAGAGTGGTAGTGGTATAGATAGAAAAGGAAATCCATTTTTCATCTATACCATCTACTTAGACTTTCGTGATTCCGAATCGAATTAAGAGATTCGTTAGCCAATTCTTGCGAAATAAAATAGAAAACAAATATTATTAATATTAGAATAAATATTATAGATTACTATATTAGTAGAATTAGATAATTAGTTGAATATATTCTATTTATATTAAATTGAAATTTTATTATATTTCTATTTTATTATATTAAATTAAAAATTGAAACTCTATTAAATTGATAAATTGAAATTCTATTCTATTTCTAGTAAATTCTATTAATATTTCATTCTATTAAAATATTAATATTCAAATATTTCTATTTCAAATTAAAATATTCAATTCTATTTTGAATTTTTTATTTGAAATTTTAACTAATTCTATTTTCAATTATATTACTTATTTATTATTCAAATTTTTTTTAATTTTATTAAATAAAATTAAAAAAAATTCGATTATTCTATATTATATAATAAATATTAATTCGATTATTAATTAATTCTATTAAATTAGAATTTAATTAGATTATTAAAATGAAATTATTAATTATTAAATTAATTAACTTTGAAATTAATTAATTTAATAATAAGTTGAATAACTTAATTAATGAGTTAATAAGTAATAAAATAATTAACTTAAAACTTACTAACTAATAAAAACAGTGGGGTAGAACTTCATTCAAAAAAACTTTCGTTGAATAACTACGGAAATCACTCCAAAATCAAATTCGAAAATCATTTCGAATTTCTATTTGCATAGTTTATTTTATTCTTTTAGTTTATGTTTATTTAGTGTCTATTTACTATTTACGTGTATATTTGTATCAAATTTGTATGCTTTTTTCGATTTTCAAATGAAAATCGAAAAAAATAAAAGGTATTCTAGTAAAAATAGTAAAAGGTCTTATAAAGAGGTCATGTGCAATTTGAATTTAACTTATTAAATTTATTACTTGATTCATTCACATAATATCCCGAATAAGATAAGAAGAAAAAAAAGTATCACACGACCAAATCGCTCGAAAAAAATCCAAATTGTATTTTGTTTTTGTACAACTAGATCCTATGATTACTAATCGTGATTATCCTTTTGTAGATTTTACATTTTTTTTCGTTCCGTATTCAAAAAAAACTTCTTTGTAATTCAGTGACAAGAAAGACCTTTTTGATCGAATACATAAATATATGCATCACGAATATTGATTATTCAAATTTTTTTTCGCTGTTCGCCCTCTTTCGTCGAATATTCACTACTATGGGTACTTGTTAATGGATGACTAACCAATTCGTTAAAATGCAAAAAACAAGAAAAAAGTCTTCTTCTAGAACCAAAAAAATTTGAGATTTAACATCTAATTGAATTACGGAAATATGATATGATAATCTTTTTCATGAATTATTGATTGTAACCCGTCGAATTCGCATTTTACCTGATTTATAATACACAGTTCTACAATAAAATAAAAAGAAGAAAGAGATTATCTAGGACCGCATTTTGATACTGATTTAAATTGCCTTGCTGCGTCAGAATAAGGATAGCTATACTGATTCGGTATATTTTAAAGAAACCCTTGGTACAATATTGACGATCTCACAAAGATCTAATTTCAGTGAAATTTCATTTACTGATCTCATCTTTTACAGAATCGATCCCTTTTGATTGTACAAGAATATGTGGAGCTCAGTATGTCTGGAAGCACAGGAGAACGTTCTTTTGCTGATATTATCACCAGTATTCGATATTGGGTTATTCATAGCATTACTATACCTTCCCTATTCATTGCAGGTTGGTTATTCGTCAGC